GCTAGCGTAGCTTAACTAAAGCATAACACTGAAGATGTTAAGACGGACCCTAGAAAGGTCCCGTAAGCACAAAGGCTTGGTCCTGACTTTACTGTCAGCTTTGGCTAAACTTACACATGCAAGTCTCCGCCCCCCTGTGAGAATGCCCACAGTTTTCTGCCCGAAAACAAGGAGCTGGTATCAGGCACACTTTCCGCAGCCCATGACACCTTGCTTAGCCACACCCTCAAGGGAACTCAGCAGTGATAGACATTAAGCCATAAGTGAAAACTTGACTTAGTTAAAGCCAAGAGGGCCGGTAAAACTCGTGCCAGCCACCGCGGTTATACGAGAGGCTCAAGTTGACAGACATCGGCGTAAAGAGTGGTTAGGAAGTTTTTAAACTAAAGCCGAACGCCCTCAGAACTGTTATACGTACCCGAGAGCAAGAAGCCCCACTACGAAAGTGGCTTTATATCCCCGACCCCACGAAAGCTGCGAAACAAACTGGGATTAGATACCCCACTATGCCCAGCCCTAAACCTTGATAGTTCCCTACACCCACTATCCGCCCGGGTACTACGAGCACTAGCTTAAAACCCAAAGGACTTGGCGGTGCTTTAGATCCACCTAGAGGAGCCTGTTCTAGAACCGATAACCCCCGTTAAACCTCACCCTCTCTTGTTCTTCCCGTCTATATACCGCCGTCGTCAGCTTACCCTATGAAGGAGCCACAGTAAGCAAAACTAGCACAACTCAAAACGCCAGGTCGAGGTGTAGCATATGAGAGGGGAAGAAATGGGCTACATTCCCTGCCGCAGGGAATACGAACAATGTAATGAAATATGCATTAGAAGGAGGATTTAGCAGTAAGCAGAAAATAGAGCGTTCCGCTGAAATCGGCCCTGAAGCGCGCACACACCGCCCGTCACTCTCCCCAAGCCAACAATCACCCTATAAATAATATATTTTACCGGTAAAGGGGAGGCAAGTCGTAACATGGTAAGTGTACCGGAAGGTGTACTTGGAAAAACCAGAGTGTAGCTAAGACAGAAAAGCATCTCCCTTACACTGAGAAGTCGCCCGTGCAAATCGAGCCACCCTGATGCCCAACAGCTAGCCCATTCATCAACCCCAAATCAACCCCTTATATATATCCCCAAACACACCATTCTCTCAACAACAAACCATTTTCCCACCTAAGTACGGGCGACGGAAAAGGACCTAGGAGCAACAGAGAAAGTACCGCAAGGGAAAGCTGAAAGAGTAATGAAATAACCCAGTAAAGCACTAAAAAGCAGAGATTTCCCCTCGTACCTTTTGCATCATGATTTAGCCAGAAAGCCTCAAGCAAAAAGCATTATAGTTTGATACCCCGAAACTAAGCGAGCTACTCCAAGGCAGTCTAATTTATAGGACCACCCCATCTCTGTGGCAAAAGAGTGGGAAGAACTTCGAGTAGAGGTGATAGACCTACCGAGCCTAGTTATAGCTGGTTGCCTGAAAACTGAATAAAAGTTCAGCCCTTTAAATTCTCCATTCCCATTGGCCTAAGGCCTTCACACCGAACAAAAGAAGTTAAAGGAGTTAGTCAAAGGGGGTACAGCCCCTTTGAAACAAGATACAACTTTCCAAGGAGGGTAAAAATCACAACAAACTTAAAGGATAGATGTCCTAGTGGGCCTAAAAGCAGCCACCTAACCAGAAAGCGTTAAAGCTCGAGCATTACCTAGCCAACCTTCTAATAAAGACAACACAATTTCACCCCCCTAAGCCTACCAGGCCGTTCCATAATACTATGGAAGCGTTTATGCCAATATGAGTAATAAGAGAACCCGCCTCTCCCCGCACAAGTGTAACTCGGAACGAACCCTTCACCGACCATTAACGGCCCCAAAACAAAGAGGGCCCTAGGCAAAAAACAAACAACTAGAAAACCCCCTAGTTCCTCACCGTTAACCCCACACTGGTGTGCAAACCGGGAAAGACTAAAAGAAAAAGAAGGAACTCGGCAAACACAAGCCTCGCCTGTTTACCAAAAACATCGCCTCTTGAACCCCTAAGTATAAGAGGTCCCGCCTGCCCTGTGACTATAAGTTTAACGGCCGCGGTATTTTGACCGTGCAAAGGTAGCGCAATCACTTGTCTTTTAAATGAAGACCTGTATGAATGGCATAACGAGGGCTTAACTGTCTCCTTTTTCCAGTCAATGAAATTGATCCCCCCGTGCAGAAGCGGGGATACTAACATAAGACGAGAAGACCCTATGGAGCTTTAGACGCCAGAACAGACCATGTTAAGCACCCCTCAAATAAAGAACAAAACTCATTGACCCCTGTTCTAATGTCTTTGGTTGGGGCGACCGCGGGGAAACAAAAAACCCCCATGTGGACCGGGAGCACACTGCCCCCACAACCCAGAGTTACAACTCCAAGTAACAGAACTTCTGACCAATAAGATCCGGCACATAGCCGATCAACGGACCGAGTTACCCTAGGGATAACAGCGCAATCCTCTTTTAGAGCCCATATCGACAAGAGGGTTTACGACCTCGATGTTGGATCAGGACATCCTAATGGTGCAGCCGCTATTAAGGGTTCGTTTGTTCAACGATTAAAGTCCTACGTGATCTGAGTTCAGACCGGAGTAATCCAGGTCAGTTTCTATCTATGTCACGATCTTTTCTAGTACGAAAGGACCGAAAAGAAGAGGCCCCTGTTCCCAATATGCCTCCCCCTCATCTATTGAAATCAACTAAAATAGATAAAAGGGCGTACCCCCTAGCCCTAGAAAAGGGCTTGTTAAAGTGGCAGAGCCCGGACATTGCAAAAGACCTAAGCCCTTTCCACGGAGGTTCAAGTCCTCCCTTTAACTATGCTCTCAACACTAATTTCATCCATCCTCAACCCCTTAATTCTTATCGTATTTGTCCTTCTAGCCGTCGCACTCCTCACGCTTGTCGAACGAAAAGTCCTCGGCTACATACAATTACGGAAAGGCCCAAACATTGTAGGCCCCTACGGCCTCCTCCAACCAATTGCAGACGGACTCAAACTCTTTATAAAAGAACCCGTTCGACCCTCCACCTCCTCCCCCATACTCTTTCTCTTTACCCCTGTACTAGCCCTTACCCTAGCCCTTACCCTTTGAACTCCAATACCCCTCCCCTTCCCAATAGCAGACCTCAACCTTGGCATTCTCTTTATCCTCGCCCTCTCCAGTCTAGCAGTTTATTCTATTCTAGGCTCAGGATGAGCCTCCAATTCAAAATACGCCTTAATCGGGGCCCTTCGAGCCGTAGCACAAACTATTTCCTATGAAGTTAGCTTAGGGTTAATCCTTCTTAATGCTATTATTTTTACCGGAGGCTTCACCCTACAAACATTTAGCGTCGCCCAAGAAAGTGTCTGGCTAATTCTCCCCGCCTGACCTTTAGCCGCTATATGGTACATTTCCACACTTGCAGAAACAAACCGGGCCCCCTTTGATCTCACAGAAGGTGAGTCCGAACTCGTCTCCGGCTTTAACGTAGAGTACGCAGGAGGACCTTTCGCCCTTTTTTTCCTCGCTGAATACGCCAACATTCTCCTAATAAATACTCTTTCTGCAACCCTATTTCTAGGCGCCTCTATCTTTCACACCACCCCTGAAATCACAACAACAAATCTTATAATTAAAGCAACTCTTCTCTCCGTCCTCTTCCTATGAGTTCGTGCCTCCTACCCACGATTTCGTTATGACCAACTCATACACCTAATTTGAAAAAACTTCCTACCATTAACCCTTGCCCTGGTAGTCTGACACCTCTCCCTTCCAATTGCACTAACAGGCCTGCCCCCACAACTATAACCCGGAGCTGTGCCTGAAATAAAGGGCCACTTTGATAGAGTGAACCATGAGGGTTCAAGTCCCTCCAACTCCTTAGAAAGAAGGGACTTGAACCCTACCTGAAGAGATCAAAACTCTTAGTGCTTCCACTACACCACTTCCTAGTAAAGTCAGCTAAATAAGCTTTTGGGCCCATACCCCAAACATGTTGGTTAAACTCCTTCCTTTACTAATGAACCCTTACATCTTAGCCATTCTTCTCTTTGGCTTAGGCCTCGGCACAACAATTACATTTGCTAGCTCCCACTGACTTCTCGCCTGAATAGGCCTTGAAATAAATACACTAGCCATTATCCCCTTGATAGCCCAGCATCACCATCCACGCGCAGTCGAAGCTACAACCAAATATTTTTTAACTCAAGCTGCTGCTGCAGCTACCCTTCTATTTGCAAGCGTAACTAACGCCTGACTAACAGGCCAATGAGAAATTCAACAGATCACACACCCCCTCCCAAGTACCATAATTACTCTTGCTCTTGCCCTTAAAATTGGCCTAGCCCCTCTTCATGCTTGACTCCCCGAAGTTCTACAAGGTCTGGACCTCACCACAGGTTTAATTCTTTCAACCTGACAAAAACTTGCCCCCTTCGCCCTAATTCTTCAACTTCAACCTTCAAACTCAACACTCCTTATCATTCTAGGTCTTACATCCACACTTATCGGAGGCTGAGGCGGGTTAAACCAAACACAACTCCGCAAGATTCTTGCATATTCATCAATCGCCCACTTAGGCTGAATAATCCTAATCCTACAATTCTCCCCCTCCATCACCCTCCTTACCCTTCTAACCTACCTCATCATAACATTCTCAACATTCCTTGTATTTAAACTCAACAAATCCACAAATATCAACACCCTTGCTACATCCTGAGCAAAAGCCCCCGCCCTGACAGCCCTCACTCCCCTCATTCTACTCTCCCTAGGGGGCCTCCCCCCTCTTACAGGCTTCATGCCAAAATGACTAATCCTTCAAGAACTAACCAAACAAGGGCTTACTCCCACCGCAACCTTAGCTGCCCTTTCAGCCCTACTTAGCCTGTATTTTTACCTACGCCTCTCTTACGCAATAACCCTTACTATTTCCCCTAACAACCTCACAGGTTTAACCCCCTGACGCTTACCTTCCACCCAACTAACCTACCCCCTCGCCACTTCCACTGCAATAACAATTTGTCTCCTACCTCTCACCCCTGCCATCTCCGCTTTATTAATCTCCTAAGGGGCTTAGGATAACACCCAGACCAAGGACCTTCAAAGTCCTAAGCGGGAGTGAAAATCTCCCAGCCCCTGCTAAGACTTGCAGGACACTAACCCACATTTTCTGTATGCAAAACAGACACTTTAATTAAGCTAAAGCCTTACTAGACAGGAAGGCCTCGATCCTACAAACTCTTAGTTAACAGCTAAGCGCTTAAACCAACAAGCATCTGTCTAACCTTTCCCCCGCCCGCCTCTAAAAGGGCGGGGGAAAGCCCCGGCAGGGTCTAACCTGCTACTTCGGATTTGCAATCTGACATGTAGAACACCTCAAGGCTTGATAAGAAGAGGATTTGAACCTCTGTGCGTGGGGCTACAATCCACCGCTTGTCACTCAGCCATCTTACCTGTGGCAATCACACGTTGATTCTTCTCAACTAATCACAAAGACATCGGCACCCTCTATCTAGTATTTGGTGCTTGGGCCGGAATAGTAGGAACCGCACTTAGCCTCCTAATTCGGGCAGAACTAAGCCAACCCGGCGCCCTCCTCGGAGACGACCAGATTTATAATGTAATTGTTACAGCACATGCTTTTGTAATAATTTTCTTTATAGTAATGCCAATTATGATTGGAGGCTTTGGAAACTGACTAGTGCCTCTTATGATTGGTGCGCCCGACATAGCCTTCCCTCGAATAAACAATATAAGCTTCTGACTCCTTCCCCCCTCATTCCTTCTCCTCCTCGCCTCCTCCGGAGTCGAAGCAGGGGCTGGCACAGGGTGGACTGTTTACCCTCCACTCTCAGGCAATCTAGCCCACGCGGGGCCTTCTGTCGATTTAACCATCTTCTCCCTTCATCTAGCCGGAGTGTCATCTATTCTTGGCGCAATTAATTTTATTACAACAATTATTAACATAAAACCCCCTGCCATCTCTCAGTACCAAACACCTCTGTTTGTGTGGTCCGTCCTAATTACCGCAGTATTGCTTTTATTATCCCTACCCGTGCTTGCTGCCGGCATCACAATGCTTCTTACAGACCGAAACCTTAACACAACCTTCTTTGACCCTGCCGGAGGAGGAGACCCCATCCTTTACCAACATTTGTTCTGATTCTTTGGTCACCCTGAAGTCTATATTCTAATCCTCCCTGGCTTTGGTATAATCTCCCACATTGTTGCGTACTACGCGGGTAAAAAAGAACCCTTCGGGTACATGGGGATGGTCTGAGCCATAATGGCCATTGGCCTCCTAGGGTTTATTGTCTGGGCTCATCACATGTTTACTGTAGGAATGGACGTAGACACACGAGCCTACTTTACTTCCGCCACAATGATTATTGCCATCCCAACCGGGGTAAAAGTCTTCAGCTGACTGGCCACTCTGCACGGCGGCTCAATTAAATGAGAAACCCCGCTCTTATGAGCACTTGGCTTCATTTTCCTCTTTACAGTTGGAGGACTAACCGGGATTGTCCTAGCCAATTCTTCTCTAGATATTATGCTCCACGACACATATTACGTCGTTGCCCACTTCCACTATGTCCTCTCTATAGGAGCCGTATTTGCCATCGTTGCCGGCTTCGTCCACTGATTCCCTTTATTCTCAGGATACACGCTCCACGACACCTGAACCAAAATCCATTTTGGAGTAATGTTTGCTGGTGTAAATATAACTTTCTTCCCTCAACATTTCCTGGGACTGGCAGGAATACCTCGCCGATACTCCGACTACCCCGACGCCTACACCCTTTGAAACACAGTTTCTTCCATTGGCTCAATAATCTCCCTAATCGCAGTAATTATGTTTTTATTTATTATTTGAGAAGCATTCGCCACTAAACGAGAAGTTTCATCAGTGGAACTCACGGCAACAAACGTAGAATGACTTCACGGCTGCCCTCCTCCTTATCACACCTTCGAAGAGCCTGCCTTCGTCCAAGTTCAACAAGCTTGATTAAACTACGAAAAACCTGCTTCCGCCCCCTCAAACCCCCACTAACGAGAAAGGGAGGAATTGAACCCCCATAAACTGGTTTCAAGCCAGCCACATAACCACTCTGTCACTTTCTTCATAAGACCCTAGTAAAACTGACTATTACATTGCCTTGTCAAGGCAAAATTGCGGGTTTAAGCCCCGCGTGTCTTACAACAATGGCACATCCCTCTCAACTAGGTTTTCAAGATGCAGCTTCACCTGTAATAGAAGAACTTCTTCACTTCCACGACCATGCCTTAATAATTGTTTTTTTAATTAGCACATTCGTACTTTATATTATTGTGGCTATAGTAACAACCAAGCTAACTAATAAATTTATCCTAGACTCACAAGAAATCGAAATCATTTGAACCCTACTCCCAGCTATTATTCTGATTCTCATCGCCCTCCCCTCCCTACGCATTCTTTATCTTATAGATGAAATCAACGACCCTCATCTTACAATTAAAGCAATAGGCCACCAATGATACTGAAGCTACGAGTATACTGACTATGAAGACCTCGGCTTTGACTCATACATAATTCCCACACAAGACTTAGCCCCGGGCCAATTTCGCCTTCTAGAAGCAGACCATCGAATAGTGGTACCAGTTGAATCCCCTATTCGGGTCCTAATTTCTGCCGAAGATGTGCTTCACTCCTGAGCCGTCCCAAGTCTGGGAGTAAAAATAGACGCCGTCCCAGGGCGCTTAAACCAAACAGCATTTATTGCATCCCGCCCCGGAATCTTTTACGGCCAATGCTCTGAAATTTGCGGCGCAAACCACAGCTTTATACCTATTGTAGTAGAAGCGGTCCCGCTAGAACACTTTGAAAACTGATCCTCCTTAATACTTGAAGACGCTTCGCTAAGAAGCTAAATAGGGAATAGCGTTAGCCTTTTAAGCTAAAGACTGGTGACTCCCGCCCACCCCTAGCGAAATGCCACAACTTAACCCCGCACCTTGATTTGCTATTCTAGTCTTCTCCTGATTAGTTTTCCTAACAGTCATTCCCCCTAAAGTTCTAGCACACACCTTCCCAAACGACCCCACGCTCCAAAGCACAGAGAAACCCAAAACAGAGCCCTGAAGTTGACCATGATACTAAGCTTTTTTGACCAATTTATGAGCCCCACATACCTGGGAATCCCCCTCATTGCCCTTGCCCTCAGCTTACCCTGAATCCTCTACCCTAAACCTACCCCGCGTTGACTAAACAACCGCCTCGTCACACTCCAAGGGTGGTTTATCAACCGCTTTACCCAACAAATTTTTCAACCTCTAAGTTTAGGAGGTCACAAGTGAGCAGCCCTTCTCGCCTCCCTCATACTTTTCCTCATTACCTTAAACATACTTGGTCTCCTGCCCTACACCTTTACCCCTACAACACAGCTCTCCCTCAACATGGCCTTCGCCGTCCCCCTCTGACTTGCAACAGTCATTATTGGCATACGAAATCAACCTACCCATGCCCTAGGCCACCTATTACCAGAAGGTACCCCTACCCTCCTAATTCCTGTTCTAATTATTATCGAGACAATTAGCCTATTTATTCGCCCCCTCGCACTTGGCGTACGGTTGACCGCAAACCTTACAGCCGGTCACCTTTTAATTCAACTCATTGCCACCGCCGCCTTCGTCCTCACCCCCCTTATACCTACAGTAGCTATTCTGACCGCAGCCCTACTGCTCCTCCTGACCCTTCTAGAAGTTGCAGTAGCCATAATTCAAGCCTATGTCTTCGTCCTTCTCTTAAGCCTCTACCTACAAGAAAACGTTTAATGGCCCATCAAGTACACGCATATCACATAGTTGACCCCAGCCCATGACCCCTAACAGGCGCAGTAGGCGCCCTTCTATTAACCTCCGGTTTAGCAATCTGAATGCACTTCAACAATATAACCTTATTAACCCTAGGTCTTATCCTTCTTCTTCTAACTATATATCAGTGGTGGCGAGATATCGTCCGAGAAGGAACATTCCAAGGGCACCACACCCCTCCTGTCCAAAAAGGCCTCCGATATGGGATGATCCTCTTTATTACCTCAGAAGTATTCTTCTTCCTAGGTTTCTTCTGAGCCTTTTATCACGCTAGCCTCGCCCCCACCCCAGAACTAGGGGGCTGCTGGCCCCCTACAGGAGTTACCCCTCTAGACCCCTTCGAAGTCCCTCTGCTCAACACAGCCGTCCTACTAGCCTCAGGGGTAACAGTCACCTGAGCACACCACAGCATCATAGAAGGGCATCGAAAAGAAGCAATCCAGTCCCTCACCTTAACCATTCTTCTAGGCTTCTACTTTACCTTTCTTCAAGCAATAGAATACTACGAAGCCCCCTTCACTATTGCAGACGGAGTTTATGGTTCCACCTTCTTCGTAGCAACCGGCTTCCACGGACTCCACGTAATCATTGGCTCTACCTTCCTGGCCATCTGCCTTCTACGACAAGTCCTATATCATTTTACCTCTGAACACCACTTTGGTTTTGAAGCAGCCGCCTGATACTGACACTTTGTAGACGTTGTCTGACTATTCCTCTACATCTCTATTTACTGATGAGGCTCATATCTTTCTAGTATTAAAGCTAGTACCTGTGACTTCCAATCACCTAGTCTTGGTTAAAACCCAAGGAAAGATAATGAACTTAATCACAACAATACTCATTATTTCTATTACCCTTTCCACTATCCTCGCTATTATTTCTTTTTGACTACCCCAAATAACACCTGACCATGAAAAACTTTCCCCCTATGAATGTGGCTTTGACCCCCTAGGCTCTGCTCGTCTACCCTTCTCCCTTCGCTTCTTCCTCATTGCAATCCTTTTCCTCTTATTCGATTTGGAAATTGCACTACTCCTCCCCCTTCCTTGAGGAGATCAGCTTTCTTCCCCTCTCATAACATTCACTTGGGCCTTCGCTGTTCTTGTGTTATTAACCCTCGGCCTGATTTATGAATGAATTCAAGGCGGCCTAGAATGGGCTGAATAGGCTGTTAGTTTAAGAAAAACCCTTGATTTCGACTCAAGAGCTTATGGTTAAAGTCCATAACCGCCTAATGACCCCCACACATTTCGCCTTTTCCTCTACCTTTCTTCTAGGCCTAGCAGGCCTGGCATTCCACCGAACCCACCTTCTTTCCGCTCTCCTATGTTTGGAAGGTATAATACTCTCACTCTTTATTGCCCTCTCCATATGAACCCTTCAACTTAACTCCACCAACTTTTCAGCCTCCCCCATACTTCTCCTGACTTTCTCAGCCTGTGAAGCAAGCGCCGGCCTCGCACTACTCGTTGCCACTGCCCGCACCCACGGAACAGACCGACTCCAAAACCTAAATCTTCTGCAATGCTAAAAATCCTCCTCCCTACTATTATGCTTGTTCCCACTATTTGAGCCATCCCGGCCAAACACCTCTGATCCACCACCCTTTCCTACAGTTTAATCATTTCCTTAACTAGCCTAACCTGACTAAAATCACCCGCAGAATCAGGCTGATCTTTCCTCAGCCCTTACATAGCAACTGACCCTCTCTCCACCCCCCTTCTCGCACTAACCTGTTGACTTCTCCCCCTGATAATCCTTGCAAGCCAAAACCACACAGCGTCCGAGCCTTCTTCCCGCCAACGAACCTACATTACCCTCCTTACATCCTTACAAATCTTCCTCATTATAGCCTTCGGCGCAACCGAAGTAATTATATTTTATATTATATTTGAGGCCACCCTTATTCCAACCCTTGTAATTATCACTCGTTGAGGTAATCAAACAGAACGACTAAACGCGGGCACTTATTTTCTATTTTATACACTAGCAGGCTCGCTCCCTTTGCTTGTCGCCCTCCTACTGCTCCAAAACAGCACTGGTACCCTGTCCCTCCTAACACTACAATATGCCCCCTCCCTACAACTCTCTTCTTTCGCCGATAAACTATGATGGGCCGGTTGCTTGCTCGCCTTCCTAGTAAAAATGCCCCTCTATGGAGCCCACCTCTGACTCCCCAAAGCACACGTTGAAGCCCCAATCGCCGGCTCCATAGTTCTAGCCGCAGTCTTACTAAAACTAGGAGGCTACGGAATAATACGAATAATAATTATACTAGAACCACTCACCAAAGAACTCAGCTACCCCTTCATTATCTTCGCCCTCTGAGGGGTAATTATAACAGGTTCAATCTGCCTCCGCCAAACAGACTTAAAGTCCCTAATTGCCTACTCTTCAGTAAGCCATATAGGGCTCGTAGCAGCAGGTATTCTAATCCAAACCCCCTGAGGTTTCACAGGTGCCCTCATTCTAATAATCGCACACGGTCTAACTTCCTCCGCCCTTTTTTGCCTTGCTAACACAAATTACGAACGAACCCACAGCCGAACCATAGTACTAGCCCGAGGACTCCAAATGGTTTTACCTCTAATAACTGCATGATGGTTCATCACCAGCCTTGCAAACCTTGCCCTCCCTCCTCTCCCTAATCTAATAGGAGAACTCATAATCATTGCCTCCTTGTTCCACTGATCCTGATGAACAATTGCACTCACTGGGGCTGGAACCCTAATTACTGCAGGCTACTCCCTGTACATATTTCTTATAACACAACGGGGGCCCCTACCAGCACATATTAACTCCCTCGACCCAACACACTCCCGAGAACACCTCCTCCTAGCCCTTCATCTCCTGCCCCTAATTCTTCTAATCTCTAAGCCCGAATTAATTTGAGGCTGGACCGCCTGTAGATATAGTTTAACAAAAACATTAGATTGTGATTCTAAAGACAGAGGTTAAAACCCCCTTATTCACCGAGAGAGGTTGACAACAACAAAGTACTGCTAATTTTTGCCTCTTAGGTTAAACTCCTGAGCTCACTCACCCCGCTTCTAAAGGATAACAGCTCATCCGTTGGTCTTAGGAACCAAAAACTCTGTGGTGCAAGTCCAAGTAGCAGCTATGCACCTCACCTCCACCATAATAACCACTAGTCTAATTCTTATTTTTTTACTACTTACATCCCCCATCCTTTCCTCCTTCTCCCCCACCCCCCTCCCTCCCAACTGAGCACTAACCCAAGTTAAAACAGCAGTAAAATGAGCCTTCTTTACTAGCATCCTCCCTCTCTGCCTCTTCCTTAACGAAGGCGCAGAGACAATTATTACCAACTGAACTTGAATAAACACCCACACCTTTGATATTAATATTAGTCTCAAATTTGATATCTACTCAATTATCTTCACCCCCGTTGCCCTTTATGTCACCTGGTCGATCCTAGAATTTGCCTCCTGATACATACATACCGACCCGAACATAAACCGATTTTTTAAATACCTGCTGATCTTCCTTATTGCCATAATTATCCTCGTTACCGCAAACAATATATTTCAGCTATTCATCGGCTGGGAAGGCGTCGGAATTATATCTTTTCTCCTCATCGGCTGATGGTACGGCCGTGCAGACGCAAACACCGCTGCCCTTCAGGCAGTAATCTATAACCGAGTAGGGGACATTGGACTAATTTTTGCTATAGCCTGAACTGCAACCTCCCTTAACTCCTGAGAAATGCAACAAATATTTACTTTATCCAAAGACTTTGACCTAACTTACCCCCTCATCGGCCTCATCATTGCTGCCACTGGTAAGTCCGCTCAGTTTGGCCTCCACCCCTGGCTTCCTTCGGCCATAGAAGGTCCTACACCGGTCTCTGCCCTACTGCACTCAAGCACCATAGTTGTAGCAGGCATCTTCCTCCTCATCCGCATAAGCCCTATACTAGAAAACAACCAAACTGCCCTAACCATTTGCCTCTGCTTAGGGGCCCTCACCACTCTCTTTACCGCAACCTGCGCCCTCACCCAAAACGATATCAAAAAAATCGTTGCTTTCTCAACCTCAAGTCAACTGGGCCTAATAATAGTAACAATTGGACTTAACCAGCCCCAACTTGCCTTCCTTCACATCTGCACCCATGCATTCTTTAAAGCCATACTCTTCCTCTGCTCAGGGTCTATTATTCATAGCCTAAACGACGAACAAGACATCCGGAAAATGGGAGGCATACATTACCTGACCCCTTTCACATCTTCCTGCTTAACCATCGGGAGCCTAGCTCTTACAGGAACCCCCTTCTTAGCAGGCTTCTTTTCAAAAGACGCTATTATTGAAGCCTTAAACACATCTTACCTAAACGCCTGAGCCCTCTTCCTCACCCTCCTAGCCACTTCCTTCACCGCTATCTACAGTCTTCGAGTAATTTTCTTCGTCTCAATAGGCCACCCCCGCTTCAACCCCCTTTCCCCAATTAACGAAAATAATTCAACAGTTATTAACCCCATCAAACGCCTAGCCTGAGGAAGTGTTATCGCCGGTCTCCTAATCACCTCTAATATTGCCCCCCTAAAAACACCAGTTATATCCATGCCTTTCCTTCTCAAAGCTGCCGCCCTAATAGTGACTATTATTGGCCTTCTCACCGCACTAGAACTCGCCTCACTAACCAACAAACAATACAAGCCAATACCAGACCTTTCCCCCCACCATTTTTCTAACATACTAGGCTTCTTCCCAATAGTCATTCATCGCCTTATCCCCAAACTAAGCCTGATTTTAGGACAAGCCATCGCCTCCCAAACAGTCGACCAAACCTGACTAGAAAAAATTGGCCCAAAAGCAACTGCCACCCTTAACCTCCCTCTAATTACAACAACTAACAACATTCAACAGGGCATGATCAAAACCTATCTTTCCCTCTTCTTCTTCACCTTCGGTTTAGCTCTTCTACTACTACTTTATTAAACAGCTCGAAGGGCCCCCCGACTTAAACCCCGCGTTAACTCCAACACCACAAACAACGTTAACAACAGCACTCAAGCCCCTATCACCAAAACACCCCCACCCATTGAGTACATCAAGGCTACCCCTCCAACATCCCCCCGAAAAACCGAAAACTCAACAAATTCATCAGCAGACACCCAAGCCCCCTCGTATCACCCCCCTCAAAATAATGCCGCCGCCACACCCACCCCTAGTACATACGCCACTATTACTCCTAAAACAGGCCAACTTCCTCAGCCCTCAGGATAAGGCTCAGCAGCCAATGCTGCCGAATATGCAAATACTACTAATATTCCTCCCAAATAAATCAAAAATAAAATTAAAGATAAAAAAGACCCCCCATGCCCCACCAACACCCCACACCCCATTCCTGCTACCGCAACCAGCCCTAACGCCGCAAAATACGGCGAGGGATTAGAAGCAACCGCCGCAAGACCTAATACCAGCCCTAATAAAAATATAAACATAATATAAACCATAGTTTCTGCCAGGACTTTAACCAGGACTAATGACTTGAAAAACCACCGTTGTTATTCAACTACAAAAACAATAATGGCCAACCTCCGAAAAACCCACCCCCTCCTAAAAATTGCAAACAACGCTCTAGTTGATCTCCCAGCTCCTTCAAACATTTCTGTTTGATGAAACTTTGGCTCCCTGCTAGGACTCTGCCTAGCTGCCCAAATCCTGACAGGCCTTTTCCTAGCCATACACTACACCTCCGATATCGCCACCGCCTTTTCCTCCATTGCCCACATCTGTCGTGATGTTAATTACGGCTGACTCATCCGAAACATACACGCCAACGGCGCATCTTTTTTCTTCATTTGCATTTATCTCCACATCGGCCGAGGCCTATACTACGGCTCATACCTCTATAAAGAAACCTGAAACATTGGAGTAATTCTCCTCCTTTTAACCATGATAACGGCTTTTGTAGGCTATGTCCTCCCATGAGGCCAAATATCGTTCTGAGGCGCCACTGTCATTACAAACCTTCTCTCCGCAGTCCCTTATATTGGCAATTCTTTAGTCCAATGAATCTGAGGAGGATTTTCCGTAGACAACGCCACTCTGACCCGCTTCTTCGCCTTCCACTTCCTCCTTCCCTTCATTACTGCAGCCGCAACAATAGTTCACCTTATTTTTCTCCACGAAACCGGGTCCAACAACCCCACAGGCCTAAACTCAGACGCCGACAAAATCTCTTTCCACCCTTACTTCTCCTACAAAGACTTACTAGGCTTCGCAATCCTTTTAATCGCCCTCATTTCTCTCGCCCTCTTCTCCCCCAACCTGCTCGGAGACCCCGACAACTTTACCCCTGCAAATCCCCTAGTTACCCCTCCTCACATTAAACCCGAATGGTATTTCCTATTTGCCTATGCCATCCTCCGCTCAATTCCTAACAAACTTGGTGGAGTTCTCGCCCTCTTGTTCTCAATCCTTGTCTTGATAGTTGTTCCTATTCTTCACACCTCAAAACAACGAGGCTTAACCTTCCGTCCTATTACGCAATTCCTCTTCTGACTTTTAGTTGCAGACGTCGCCATCCTCACCTGAATTGGAGGCATACCCGTTGAACACCCATTCGTTATTATTGGGCAGATTGCGTCCTTCCTCTATTTCTTCCTCTTTCTCGTCCTCGCCCCTCTCAGCGGCTGACTAGAAAACAAAATCTTTGAATGATACTGCACTAGTAGCTCAGCGCCAGAGCGCCGGTCTTGTAAACCGGACGTCGAAGGTTAAAGTCCTTCCTACTGCTTCAAACAAAGGGGATTTTAACCCCTACCCCTAGCTCCCAAAGCTAGGATCCTAATTTAGACTATTGTTTGCCGGGCTCTGCCTTTGATGTAAACGCAGTGCATATATGTATTATCACCATTATTTTATATCAAACATATCCTATATATAAATACACACTATTTACAAAGACATAGATTAATTTACCACATATTTGCCAGCAACATTTCAACTAAGAAATACATAAACCACAACTGAATATTTTCCAATATACTATTTATAAATTGCTGAACGATAGTTTAAGACCGATCACACCTCTCACATAGTTAAGATATACCAAGTACCCACCATCCTATTCATTTCCCATATTTAATGTAGTAAGAGCCCACCATCAGTTGATTCCTTAATGTCAACGGTTCTTGAAGGTCAAGGACAATTATTCGTGGGGGTTTCACTTAGTGAACTATTCCTGGCATCTGGTTCCTATTTCAGGTCCAATAATTGTTATAATCCCACATACTTTCATCGACGCTTGCATAAGTTAATGGTGGTAATACATACTCCTCGTTACCCACCATGCCGGGCGTTCTTTCCAGCGTGTGGGGGGTTCCTTTTTTTTTTCCCTTTCATTTGACATCTCAGAGTGCATACAGATATGACAGACAAGGTTGACCATTTTCCTTGCTTAAAAGAAATAGTATGAATGATGATAAGATATTGATAGAAGAATTGCATAACTGATATCATGAGCATAAAGTTTAATCAGATATTAAATTTTCCCCAAACTTCTTCTATCATCACCCCCCGGTTTCTGCGCGTAAACCCCCCCCCCCTACCCCCCCCAAACTCCTAAGATCTCTAAGACTCCTGTAAACCCCCCGGAAACAGGAAAAGCTCTAGAAGCGTTTTTTCGCACTCGTTATGTACAGACATGATTGTTATTCATATGTTGTTTGATGTGTATATTATACTATTGCAATATTGCACAT